CCTAGACCTTTGTTTCTCGTAATTCTGGCAAGCTAGACACAATATGACCAGTTATCTCTAACATTATCATGTCTAACTCCTGGGGCGTTAGTAGGCTATTATTTACTACCCCTGAGATTATGGCTCCACTTAATGCATCGAATAAGACGTAGATATTTTCAAAGGGGATGTCCGCCATAGAAGGAACCAGCGATGCATAAAAACCTACCACATTGTACTCTCAACAAAAAAGACACCCAATTATAGTGGGTGGCACTCCCCCTAAATCCATACTTTTTTAAAACGAACAACCATCTGCAAGAAACCCCTCCCTCATCAGACAGAAGACCCTAAATAAATATAGCAGTACTAATTAATATAACTAGACCCGATTGTAAATTACTAAAACCCAATCAGATAAAAACCCTAATAATGAACAATTCCTCTTCAGAACTTCAAACAACTTGATATAATTTTCATACTTTAGAAGCAATCAGCAATTAACTAAAAGACCCCTTCAAAAAGTATCCGAGTCAATCAATTGATTGTAACTTATAAAAATAAGAGAACCACTAATTCTTCGATCCTTTCGTACTAGAAGATAGTTATATCAATGTTTCTTCAAATTGTAGATAGAAACCAAGCTGTGTTACCACGCTTTTAACTCAAATCATGTACGGCTTTAATGGACGAACAGACCAACCCTTGGGAGCTACTGCACCCCAGGATGCCGCAATTCAACATCGAGGTCGCAAACATCGTCGTCAATGAAAACTCTCAAACGTTATTGCGCTGTTATCCCCAGGGTAACTTTTATTTGCTTATCGTTAACTATTTCACCCTAAATTAACGGGTCACTTAAACCCACCTAAAAAGTAAGTGCCTGCTCAGGATTCCCCCTTGGCAGTCAGACATAACTAAAAATATATCTTAAGCCCGCCTTCGTTACTTTTTTAAAGGCGGTCGCCCCAACCAAACTGTCCCACTTATCTAATCCCAAAGACATAAAATTTTGAGTTGGCTTTCTTAAAATAAAAGAGTGAGCTTTTCTAACCCTCGTTAATCCGAGAGGTTAACACCACATTTAAAAACTATTTATTTGTAAGAAATAAATTAATTTAAGCCACATAAGTTTCCAGTAAAGTTCCATGGGGACTTCTTGTCTAACAATTTGGATGTAGCATCTTCACTACAAATTCAATTTCACTGGAAATTTCCTTAAGACAGTGAGACCCTCGTGACACCATTCATACCGGCCAACAATTAATTGACTATTGATTACGCTACATTATCACGGTCAGTGTTACCGCGGCCATTTAATTGTCTTTATAAAGCTGGCTCTACCAACCCTTTTAGATACAACCATTGGGCAGGTCTCACCTTTCATACTTCTACCTTCATATTAGCAAAAAGCTATGTTTTTGGTAAACAGCCGAGGCCTTGTGTTTAAACCCTCTAATGAGAGCTAGAAACTGGCCGAGTTCCTTAAAAAAACTTTCCCCCTCACTATCTCCCACTTGTGTTAGTTTGCAACAGTAATGTTTTGTTATAATTATTTCCTGGCACTTTATGCGTTTATTATTATCACCCATCGGTAACCTCCTTAGAGGCTGTTTCACCCAAACCCTTAGGCTTGGAAACCAGGGGAGATGAAGCAACGATTTTTTTACTCATGTTCACATTATCTCTTCTGATTCTTGGGTTCTCACCACCACCTAACAGTCTGTTCTACTACCAAGCAAACTTCTTACTGCCCTCAGAATTTCAGTTCAATTTTTAGCCACCATAATTTTTGGGGAAAAAGAGTTCTTGAGTGAACTACTACGCATTCTTTCAAAGATGGCTGGCTCCAAGCCTACTTCTTCATTGTCTAAATCCCATACTCCTTTTACACTTAATTATTGAATCTTTAACTTTAACTTCTGATTTGGGCTCCCCCCTTTTAACAACGGACCTATTCGCCCCCTGTCTGTCTGTCCACTTCGAATTTTACCTTCAAAGTCTATCCCCCTTAAAGCGATAGGCCTTTACCCTAAAATTTTAATAAGGCGTCTAATGGAAAAGAATTAAACAGTTCAACTGATTAAGGTTCTTCTTTTCATTAACACAATGCCCTGTGTGAACGCACTACTTACATAGCTTTCGCAGAAAACCAGCTATCTCCAAGTCCGATTGGTCTTTCTCCCCTAACCACAGGTCATCCGAGGTTTTTGCTACAACCACCGGTTCGTTCTTTAAAACTGCCCATGGTTAGATCACTTGGTTTCGGGAAATTTGACTAAAGAGCCTTCTCGACTTCTCTTCACCTACATTTTATCCTCAAGAAAGTTTACTTAAATTTGCCAAACGATATCTCATAAACCCATTATACAAAAGGTACACTGTTTTACAGCTGCTTTAAAAGACAAATTTCCAGATCTTTTCAAGTCTCTTTCAACTTTCCTTCACAGTACTCGCGCTTTCAGTATAGGACTAACATTTAGTCTTAGATATGTGAACTCCTTTCTTCCACTATTTACTCACTTTCTGGACTCCTCCGCTTTCGCTCCCTGCTACTTACGGAATCTCGTTTGATTTCTCTGCACCACTCTGATACTAAGATGTTTCATTTTTCAGTTCTCTTCATTGCGTCTCCGCATTGAAACACGAGTTTAAAGCTTCTTCTTCGCTCTTTCGAATCTCCCGTCCAATTTAGCCTATCTTAGTTTTCCCTTTTTCTCCCTTTCCTTTTACCCAAAACTGTAGAGGCGGGAATCGAACCCACTTCTTCGGGGCATGAGCCCGGTGACTTACCATTCGTCCTCTCTACAACTTCTTCAAAGTATGAGCTCGAAGAAGCCGGATCCCCCCTCCTAATCAAATCATAAAATTATCAATTAACAAACAAGCGTCCAACACAGTTAAAAACCAAATGAGATGTTTACGCATTCTGTTATACTTCATTCTCTTTAATAAAAGGTAATTCCTCATATGTATGAACAAAAGGAGGAGAAACATGAACCCATTCTAAAGAGCCCCAGCTCTCCACACCTTCATCCGTTCAAGCAACAAATTCCTCTTCTCAAACATATATATCATAAATAATATATATGAAAAAAATGACTCCTATTATTGAAATAGTAGAACCCAAAGAACTAACCAAATTCCAACCAGCAAAACAATCTGCAAAATCAGAATATCGTCTTGGAAAGCCTGACAAGCCCAAAAAATGTTGAGGGAAAAAAGTCAAATTGACACCTATAAACATTATCCAGAAATGGGCCTTGCCATATAGCTCATTATAACAATACCCCGTTATTTTTCCTACTCAAAAATAAAACCCACCAAAAATAGCAAAAACCGCCCCCATAGAAAGGACATAGTGAAAGTGGGCTACAACATAATATGTGTCGTGTAAAACAACATCCAAAGAACTATTTGCTACTACAACCCCAGTCAAACCACCTAGTGTAAATAAAAAAATAAACCCCATTGCCCAAAGCATAGGGGTGTCTAATCTCAAAGTTCCCCCAAAAATAGTGGCCAGCCAACTAAACACTTTTATTCCAGTTGGCACAGCAATAATCATAGTTGCCGCAGTAAAATATGCTCTTGTGTCCACATCCATCCCACTAATATATTAAGGAAACCACTATAGAGGCCGCCCCACGCCGGAGTTAATCCGAGCTTGGACTGTCCCTTAATCTCAACCTCTTCTTTCGTTTTAAAATTTTTCATTTACTTTTCATCACTTTAAAAAAGCTATTTTTTTTTTAGTTCATAAAGAATGTTTCTTAAAAAGATTTATAACCCTAACCAAAACCCCCCTCTGATTTCCCTCTCAAAGATAAAAATTATCTTTTTTATTTAACCGATAGGCCCCACTCAAGTCCCCTTTAAGTTGCTCCAAGACTAATCAATCTTTAAGACCTTGTCCCATTACAAAAAACAAAACTACTTCTTTTTGAGCTTTCTTTTTTCCACTATATTTAAAATTAATAATAAAATGACCCCCACCATCAACTAACCCCACAAGTCAAGTTTCAAAAAGACCAACAGGAAAACCCCCCCGAGAACAACCCAAAGTAAAAGCCAATAAAAACCCAAGCCCAAGTAGGGGCTTTTTATCTGTGAGATAAAACCTTTCTATTAAATTCGACTTTAAAAAGCCCACATGTCCATTTTCAAATCGGCATTTTATATAATAAAGAAGCTGGGCTTCCCCTGTGCTACGCCAGATTGAAAACATTATACCAAAGCCCCTTACACCATAAAACTTTTTTTTTATAATAAAACCCCAACCAACAATCTCAACAAATCCAATCCACCAAGAAAAATCTTGCGAAATTAAAAACTGTTTATTAAGTCTAAATCTCCCGCATGCAGTCTCTAAGGACCCCAAAACCCCTCTTTCTCAGAAAAAAGAAGATCCACCAAAAAGGGTCTTAGTTTCCCACTGATTAACCCTAGAAAAACCCAATCTTTGCCGCCTTAATTTGTAAGACAAAAGTCTTGTCGGCCAAACATTTATTCTCAAAAGATTTTGCCAGCATATAGCAGGACAAGGTTCAAAAATATTACTATTTTCAATGGCTAAAAACAACCGTAAACATATGATGGGCCCACACAATAAAACCTAATATTCCAATTGAAAGCATGGCATAAACCATACCTAAGTATCCAAAAATTTGTTTTTTAGCAACAAAAGTTGGTATTATTTGAGAAATCATCCCAAAGCCAGGTAATATTAAAATATAAACTTCTGGATGCCCAAAAAACCAAAACAAATGCTGAAATAAAATCGGATCCCCCCCCCCTGCAGGGTCGAAGAAAGTAGTGTTAAAGTTTCTATCCGTTAAAAGCATGGTTATTGCCCCCGCTAATACAGGCAAAGACAATAATAATAAAAAAGCAGTAATCAAGATAGACCACACAAATAAGGGCATTCTATTCAACGTTACCCCGGGAGCCCGCATATTAAATATAGTTGTTATAAAATTCATTGCACCCAAAATCGAGGACGCCCCAGCTAAGTGGAGACTAAAAATAGCCATATCCACCGCCCCGCCAGAATGGGCCTGAATGCTAGCTAAAGGAGGATAAATTGTTCACCCGGTACCAGCTCCTTGTTCAACGAAAGAGGAGCCTAATAATAATATTAAAGCAGGGGGCAACAACCAAAAACTAATATTATTAAGCCGTGGAAAAGCCATATCAGGTGCTCCAATATATAATGGAACCAACCAATTCCCAAACCCCCCTATCATCACTGGCATAACCAAAAAAAAAATCATAATCAAAGCGTGTGCCGTAACAATTACATTATAAAGATGATCGTCTCCTAACATAGCCCCCGGAGCCGAGAGCTCTAATCTTATTAGCATACTGAAGGCCGTGCCGAGCATACCTGCCCCAATCCCAAATACTAAATATAACGTACCAATGTCTTTATGGTTAGTAGAAAACCCCCAGCGAATTACGTATAAACTTTTCATTTTTTTTACCTTTTTTTCTCGTTAACGAACATAATTATAAAAACAAAAAACTAAGGAACGACCCAAACCAAATAAGGGAAACGACAATGATAATTACCCAAATAAACATTAAAGATGTTTAAATTATCGAAGAACATGCCTCCAAATAAAAACAACTTCTTTAGTTAGCTCCAAACCACCCCCTAAAACAGCCCTACTTTTTATCACCGACTTTCTTATTAACCAATTAACTTTAATCGTGGGCAAAACAAAAAACACCAATAAAAAAAACAATAAAAACAAAACAAGTAAAGTTCATCTATATTGAGTTAAAAACACGGTAGTATCTAATTGTGGCATTTCAACTAAAATATAACCAAAACTAATTAAGTCAGGGAGTGCGGGACTTGCACCCACATTTTTAGCTTTGAAGGCTAACGGTCTACTTTAACCTAACCCCCTCGATTAATTTTCTTATCAGAAGACAATCCTCAAAAAAAAACTAAACAACCCCCCAAATAAACATAGCAACGCCAATTAATATAACTAAAGCATAGTTAAAAACTAGACCCGATTGTAAGTTACTAAGACCTCGAGCCAACTCAATCATAAAATTTGATATCCCCTTAGGACCCACCAACTCTAGTATACCTTTATCCATAGTTCGATATGAAATTTTATGGCCCCCCTTCCACGCTTTCTTCGCTAAAAAATAGTTAAGAACATAGTTAAACTGCCAAGCAGAATACAAAAAAGTATAGCCTATTCGGCCCATAAACGAAGGCACCCTAAAAAAATTCACTGAGTAAAAATAAAGAACAATAACTAACACCGTCCCCCCCAAACTAAGGGAAACCGGCAATAACTTAATGGGGAGAGAAACAATTGGGGGAGATGTTATTTGAAAAGACCAAACCACCTCTTTAACCAAATAGCCCACGAAAATACTCCCCAAAGCTAGTAATATTAAAGGCAAAACTAAATTCCAAGAACCCTCATGAGCACGTCTAAAAATCGGTTTTCTAGAATTGGTATTTGATAAAAAAGTTAAATAAACCAATCGAATCGAATAAAGAGTGGTAAGTAAGGCCGAAAACCCCCCCAATCAATAAGCAAAAGTTAAATAGTATTGTTCAAAGGCCAACTCTAAAATCAAATCTTTAGAATAAAACCCGGTTAAATAAGGAAACCCCATTAAAGATAAAGAACCAATAACAACCATAATATAAGTAAGGGGAATTAACTTAATCAGCCCCCCCATCTTCCTTATATCCTGTTCGTCAGACAAAGCATGAATAACAGACCCCGCACTTAAGAACAATAAAGCTTTAAAAAAAGCATGGTTCATTAAATGAAATAAGCTTATAGAGTAATGAGAGATCCCACAGGCCACCACCATATACCCCAATTGACTACAAGTCGAATAAGCAATAACTTTTTTTAGATCATTTTGAACTACCCCAACGGTAGCGGCCAAAAGTACCGTTAGAGACCCAACAATTATTACGGTCATTAAAGCAAGTGGAGCTTGTTCAAAAAAAGGAGAAGATCTAATTAATAAAAAAACACCCGCCGTCACCATAGTGGCCGCATGGATTAAGGCGGACACCGGAGTTGGTATTAAAAATTTTCTACACACGATTATTCACATAATAGACAGGACTTTCTCTTCTACTTTACAACTTATTTACTTTTTAAAAAGGGTTTGCATCTTCACCTATTCTCATTCCAATCCGCCTTTAATCCACTCATATACTAAGCCCAAAGTTAAAACCCCTAAAAACCCTATCATAACTCAAAAACCAAAAGGAGAAATTTGATTAAAGAGAACACACCAGGGGAAAAGAAAAGATATTTCTAAATCAAAAATTAAAAACAAAATACCGACTAAAAAAAACCGAACTGAAAAAGGACGTCCTGGAATTCCAAAAGGCTCAAAGCCACATTCATAAGCCGAAACTTTCTCTCGATCCGGTTGTTTTACCCCTAAAAAATAAGAAGCACCAGAAAAAAGCGCGGAAAGAACTACACTAAAAACCAATAAAACGAAAAGACTAAAATACTCTTGGATCACCGTAATAACTATTTGTTTTTAACCCCGCAATGAACTAAAAGATTTTAAAATTATTGTTCCTCTTATTCGATAATACGCAACCATAATGGCTAAACCAATAGCCGACTCCGCCGCCGCGATTGTTAAACCCATAATTGTAAAAATTTGTTCTATTAAAAGGTCTACTTCAATAGAATTAATTAAAAACAAAAAAAAAGCCGCTAATAAAATTAATTCAATAGAGATTATCATTATAATAAAATGCCCTCTATTAAGAACCACTCCCCAGCCCCCCAATAATAATAATATAACGATAACAATTATATACTTATAGTACACTATTTTATTTATCCAATAACTAAAAAGAATGCACTTATTTTTGCGTAAATAAACTATTCCTTAGATAAAGACAATATTCAATTAATATACCGATCTAACGAGACCGCCTCGATTACAATAGGCATAAAAGAATGGTTCGCCCCACAAATTTCTGAACATTGACCGTAAAACGTCCCTGGTCTTTTAATAAAAACCCCAACTTGATTTAGCCGACCCGGAACCGCATCCATTTTCACACCCAATGCAGGAACAGAAAATGCATGTAAAACATCCGCGCCCGTCACTAAAATTCTCACATGTGTATTAATAGGAAGGACTAATCTATTATCTACTTCTAATAACCTAAAATCACCACTATTTAAATCCGACGTCGGGATCATATAAGAATCAAACTCTAACGTTTCTTCCTGATAATCTGAATATTCATAAGACCAATACCATTGATGCCCGATTGCCTTAATTGTTAAAGCAGGACCCACAACCTCATCCATCAAATACAATAATTTTAAAGAAGGAGAGGCAATAAAAACCAATATTACAGCTGGGATTATAGTCCAGACTATTTCTAATAAAGTTCCGTCAACCAACTCTCTGTCATAATACTTACCATTTAAAGCCTCAATAAGCAACCACAACACTACTATCACAATAACAATCAATAAAAACATAATCTGATCATGAAAAAAAATTATCTCCTCCATCACCGGATCGGCCGCCTCCTGCAAACCCAACTGTCAAGGTTCCGGTATATCCTTCTTTCCACATACATTTACAATATAAAACAAATTATTTAACATTTGCTCTTATTTTTTTTATAATAACCCACTAAAAAAACTATGAACCCCACCAATAAATACAAAGATATAAAAATAATCATACCACATCCACAAAATGCCAATACCAACTCGCCGCCTCAAACCCGACATGTTGACGACAAGTAAATTGATTTAATTTTAATCTAAGCAAACAAACGGTTAAAAAGGTAGTCCCAATTATAACATGAAAACCATGAAACCCAGTCGCCATAAAGAAAGTAGACCCATAAACCGAATCCGAGATAGCAAAAGGGGCCTCATAATACTCGATTACTTGTAACCCCGTAAATAAAACACCAAGAAAAACAGTTAAAGACAAACCCAAAATTGCCTCTTCTCTCTTTCCACTAACTATAGCGTGATGGGCCCAAGTGACAGTCCCGCCAGAACTTAATAAAACAGCAGTGTTTAACAAAGGAACGGAAAAAGAGTCTAAAGGATGGACCCCTTGAGGAGGTCAAACCACACCCAACTCAACAGCTGGTGCCAGACTACTATGAAAAAAAGCCCAAAAAAAAGAAAAAAAAAAAAGAACTTCCGAGAGTATAAATAAAAGCATCCCATATTTTATCCCTTGTTTAACTATTAAAGAATGATGTCCCTGAAAAGTCGACTCTCTAATAACATCTTGTCATCAAACGAACATAATTATCACAAGTACCAAAAACCCCAAATACATAATTTGACTTAAACCATAATGAAAATACATAACACTACCTGCAGTTATAAAAAAAACCCCCCCCGCCCCCAAACAGGGCCAAGGAGAAGGCTCCACTAAATGATAAGGATGACATAAAACAGTTCGCATCATCAAACTAATAACCAAGCCCCATAATAAAACTCATTTGAGTTATAGCGCTCATTTTACTAGGTCTTCCCAAAGTCCACAATAGAACCCAAAGAACTAACCAAATTTCAACCAGTGAAGCTGGCACGAGTGTGATTCAAGTCTCCAGCATTCACGGCATTAACATTTTTTCTTTTAATTTTTGGACAATGTAAAAGAGTACTTCTTTTCACCGTCCACCAAGGGCCAGTTCCCTCACCCTCACTATGTTACGACTTACTCTACCTCGAAGATATTAGGAACCCTTTTGAGGGGCAACCAAACAACCTTTCTAAGCAAAGGCGACGGGCAATTTGTACTAACACTGAATAAATTTCATTGAAACGCTCTACTTTTCAATTACTATTAAATCCAACTTTCCGTTATCTTCCAGGCACCTTCCGAACTCTTATTTTTGGGTTTCACATTCAAAGTTTCCCATTGTATAAAAAAATGTAGCGCATCTAATCCCCAAACATTAGGACAATAAGACCTGACTTCATCCAATAGACAAACCACTGGGTTTAATTTGTTTTATGTTTAATACACAAATTGACGACGGCCATGCAATACCTGTCAATAAGGGATTCAAGTTTGGGTAAGGTCTCTCGCGGACTATCGAATTAAACGACACGCTCCTCTAATTAAAACAGTGAACAGCCAAGTTTTTTGAATTTTAATCTTGCGATCGTACTACTCAAGCGGAAAATTTCTTACCTTTTAGAATTGCTTCACATCTTTTTCATTATTTACAGTATGGACTACCAGGGTACCTAATCCTGTTTGCTCCCCATACTCTCGTGTTTTAGCCAACACATTATAATCTTAGAAGTAAATAGTCCTCACGTCTAAAGTTCTTTTTCCTATTTACACATACCACCATTACAGAAAAATTCCATTTACTCTCTTTAATAAGACGGCCTATCACACCCTTTACGCTTTTGCCTATAAGACTAGCCCTTAAGTTTCACCGCGTCTGCTGGCACTTAATTTGACGGACTAGGCAAAGGTGCCCTCTCTGTGTCTTACTTTCGTATATTGCACAAAATTCTTTACTGCTGCCTCGGGGGCCAACGCCCCATTTGAGCTTTCCCCTTGTCTCAGTGAAAATGTGGCTCCTAACTAAAGCCTCGCATCATAAGCAAGGTGGTCCTTTACACCCCCTTCTACCTAATACGACTCCGGCCCAGCCAAACTTGGTCTCCGGGTTTCCTCACCTGTTCGCACTCTATTTAAATACTAGCATGTATTTTGGAGGTCACTTATCTTTTATCTTCCCCAAAACCAAAGGACTTTCGACTCTCAGAATAATCAAACATTTAAATCTGAAAACTAATCTTTAGATAAATAAGTAAATTAAGCCCCCCCTGGGCTAAAGATAACCCCATTCTTTATAGGGTCTATAATTACAGAAGGAAATATTCCAAAAATGAAAACGGCTATTACCAAAGGGGAGATGGCTAATAACTCACGCCTGTTTAAGTCTCTAATAAAAAGAAGATAGTTGGAGGCCGCCCCAAAACTAATTCGATTATATAAATAAAGAGAATACGCCGCAGACCAAACCATGCCCGAAGTAGCTAACACCCCAAGCCCAAAATTATATTCAACAGCAGCTAACAACGAAAAAAACTCTCCAACAAAATTACAACTTAAAGGAATACCCATGTTAGTTAATGATAAAATCAGCATTATACAAACAAAAATGGGCATTGTAAGGGTAACCCCACGATAGTATTTAATAAGACGAGTGTGATGACGCTCATATAAATAAGTAATAGCAATAAAAAGGGCTGAACTAACAAACCCATGCGCTATCATCATAAAAACCGCCGCCACCAGCCCCTCAATTGTGTGGGTAAATAAACCTAAGGGAACTAACCCCATATGTGCCACCGAAGAATAAGCAATAAGCCGCTTAAAGTCCACTTGTCGACAAGTCAGTAAGCCTCCATAAATAACAGCTACAACACCCAACATAACAATAAAGGGGGCAAAATACTCGGAGGCAGCGGGTAAAATCGGCCAAGAAAATCTTAAAAAACCATACCCTCCTAACTTTAATAATATTCCCGCCAATATTACGGAACCAGAAACGGGGGCCTCCACATGAGCTTGGGGTAGTCAAATATGAAATGGTATTTGAGGAATTTTAACCGCTAAACTAAGAAAAAACCCAGCCAGTACCCACTTTTGAGTAGTAACAGGTAATTTTATATTTAATAATACCTGATAATCGGTTGTTCCTGTAACACTATATAATTGAAAGATGCCCAAAAGCATAAACACCGACCCCGCGAAAGTATAAAAAAAAAAATAATAAGAGGCACGTACCTTTTCTTCTCTGGAGCCTCAAACACCAATCAAAAGAAACATAGGGATCAATATGCCCTCAAATAAAATATAGAATAGAAGTAAATCAAGCACTAAAAACACTCCAATTAATAAGGCCTCTAAAAACAATAAACATAACAAAAACTCTTTAAATAAATGTTTAATTGACTTTCAACTAATTAAAATACAAATTGGTATCAATAGTGCAGTTAAAATAAAAAAAAACAAAGAGGCCCCATCCAAAGCAAAAAACCCCGGACCCCATTGGAAATTTAAGGCCGGAGAAATGATCCATTCTATTCGATTTATAATTTGAAATTGTCCCTCTAAATCAAAAGCCCCTCATAAAACCAAAGCACTAAGCAAAATCGCCAAAGACCACTCTAACGCAACTCTTTTTAATTTTACACTATCCTCTCTCGAAACCTTCATCACATTAATTATCCCCATAAAAAGCAAAAAAAAAACTAGACTCAATCCGCTTTTTAAACCAAACATTATACACTCTTTACTCGCCCCTGCCACAGCAACAAGGCCACTGTGTTACGGCTTACTCTACCTCGGAGATATTAAGCACCCATTTAGCAGCCAGACGCTAATTATTTCCAACAACTAACCCAATAGAAACACAGTCACCCAAACATCCGACATGAACGCATAACTAGCCAACATCTTATCTATTTATTAAGATTTTTTCTCCGAAATTATTCATTAAAAAAATTTTAAACCAGACCTTCCCCCCCGCAATAAAAACCTTAAACTTTAAGCCCAAAGACTAATCAAAAGACAACACCTCCCAACTAATGTAATACAATTGTGTCCGCCAAATAAATAGTGGCCAATAGACAAAAAACATAAGCCTGAATTACTGCAACAGCTACTTCTAATAGTGTTATAAAAACCATTATTAATAAAGGTAAAACCCCCGCGAGTCCACTTGCAATTAACATATTAAACCCAAACCCTGCTAAAATAGCAAACAATAGATGCCCAGCCGACAAATTAGCCGCCAAACGAACTCCTAATGAAATAGCCCGGGAGGCATAACTTACTGTTTCTATTACTACCAAAAGAGGAGCTAAACCCAAAGGGGCCCCACTCGGCATAAAAACACTAAAAAAATCTCACTCAAATCTCCAAAAACCAGCAAGAGTTACACCTATGATTATTGAAAAAGATAAACCCAATGTAACTACAACATGAACAGTTGGGGTAAAAACATAGGGAAATAGGCCCAACACATTCAAAAATACTATAAAAAAGAAGAGAGAGACAATAAAAGGAAAATACTTTAACCCCTCAGACCCTAAATTATCTTTCACGACACTATGAAGATGATCATAGATTAACTCAATAATAGATTGCCACCTTTTCGGGATTAATTGAATCCCCTTAAATAATAATAAAACCACAACCACTGCTAAGATCATCATCATTGATGAATTAGTCAAGGCGATCAGAGCCACTATTTTAAATTGATCAAAATAAGCACCGTTCATTAATATCTAAAACACAACCCCCAAACAAAGCCAGGCTAAGTCGGAAGACCAATCTTTAGATAAAATTCTTTCGACTCAGTTTCTACCGACTAGTTTGAAAAAAAATATCTTGTCTTTTGACCATGGGCCCTACTTCTGATCCAACTTCTTGTGTTAATACTAACGCTCCTATCATAGCTACTAAAAGTATAAGACTGGCCAAAATAAATAAATAATAACAAGCTATATACAAAATTCGTCCAAGCGCCTCCATATTTTGATACTTCATTAAAAACCAGGGGGTAGCCAAATCTCAAGCCCTTCTTATTTCAGCCCCAAAAAAAGCTCGATGAGTATAAGAGCCACCTATTATTAATCAACTAGAAGCAACTTCTGAAAAAAAAAATGTTCCAATAAGTAACCCAATAGGAACGTAATTTGTCATATCTGCCTCCCCACCCAATCGAAAAGCGGGGGGAAAATCTGTTAAATTCAATAGCATAATTACAAACAAAAATAAAATAGCAATAGCCCCCACATAAATTATTAAAAATATTAAAGCAACAAAAGCTATCCCCAACCAAAGAAAAAAAACCGCAGAGCCAGTAAAGACAACAACTAACCAAAAAATCGAATGAATGGGATTGAGCGCTGATATTACCATAATTCCAGAACCAACAATTCCAAATCCTAGTATATAAAAAGCCACCCCAATCAGGTTTACTCTTTTTTAAAATAATCCTCCCACAGCCCAATGGGCTAATTGCAACCATAAATTAGGAGAGAACATTGTAAATCCAATGACATACAAACCAGCACCAATTAACAAAGCCTTTCTTAAATTTATTCAGTTTTCTTTTCTTAGCATCTTTGAGCTAATTAAAAGAGAAAAACTAGCTTGAAAATAAATAATTTTGACTATTCTAACATAATAAACACCAGCCACAACAGAACATATCACGGCTAAAAGAAAGACTAAATAATATTGACAGACCACCCCAGACAATAAAACCAACCACTTACCTAAAAACCCCACTAAAGGAGGAATCCCAGCGATCGAAAGAAAAGTCAAAGCCAAAGTTAAAGCTAAAACAGGCAATCTCCTGGAAAGCCCACTAAACTCTACAATCAAACTTCTTACGGTGCCTAAAGCTAATATTATAGCAAAAACACAAATAGACATTATTACATATAAAATCATATATGTTAAACTAGCTTGAAGACTCTCAAATGACCCAACCTCTATTCCCCAAAGCACAAATCCCATATGCCCCACCCCACTGTAGGCTAACAACCGTTTAACTTTGGTTTGGTTTAAAGCACCGAGAGCCCCCACAAGCAACGAAAAAAGAGTCCCAACTAATAAAATATTAACCGCCGACCCAATTGAAACCAAAATTGAAAAATAACCAACCTTAGGAACTATAGCCAATAATGCCGTCGCCGTTGTCGGTGCTCCATCATAAACATCCGGCGCCCACATATGAAAGGGAGCAACAGACAACTTAAATAAAAGAGATACCACAATTAACAAACTACCGATAGGAACTCTAATCTCAGAAAATTCAAACCCCGGATTCAATGCTAAATTTATATATGGGATATGAACCCCCCCCGTAAATCCACACAATAAAGCACACCCAAATAAAAATAGACCAGATGAAAGTGCACCTAATACAAAATATTTTAAACCGGCTTCGGCACTTTGCCCAGACCCCCCCCTTTGAGCGACCAAAATAAAAAGGGAAAGAGTGGATAGTTCAATGGCCAAATAAACAGAAAGTCAATTACTAGAAGAAACTAAACAAAGACTTCCTAATGCCACCATTAAGTTTAAGATGGGTAAGTGCGCATTCGCTTGAAAAAAATTTCCAGGCACTCGTTCCCCAAAGAACTTTGGGAAAATTAGCTTTTCCGTGTCCACCATCAATAAAACGGCGATAGAACCTATGATAATAATTAACTTATTAGTTTCAGTTCAACCATTTACGGTCAACAACCCACCCACAGATAATTCAAAAAAAAAATTCGACAAATACTCAAATAAAAAAGAAAGGCCCCCCCCCCATTCACTTATAATTAATAACACTAAAACCGATAGTTTTAAAACAAAACTATTCATACTAATAACCATTAAACCCAACGTCAAAACACCTAATACAAAAAGCTCACTGACCACTCACCCCATAAGCAAAACGACACCCAAACCCCCATTTTTAAGCGGAAGAGATTTTCAACACCACCTCCGTTACAGAGGGGGCCATTTCCACCCCTTACAAATCAATTCCGAAGAACTGAGGGCAGAACCTTCTAAACTCGGCTCGACTTCTGCCGGCTGTACGAGGCCGGCTTCGACGAATGCATTTCGCCTCTCTACTGCTCGGACGACCCCCTCCTCCATATAATGATATACGCAATAACAACAAGAAGGGGCAGAAAGGCACAGGACGAGTCCCCCGGCGACTATTACGACGGACCATTCGCCTCCCATTTTCAAAAAAACAATAGTTGGTTTTCTAATTCCCCCAACAAAGGAACTCAAATAAGAAAATAAGAAAAATAAAAAAGAGAGACCAGCTGCCCAAGTAATATAAAGGGCTCTTCCACTACAAGCGACCCAATTCAAGTAAGAAGAAAAAAGTCCACTATTAAAAATCAAAAAGCTATACGCCCAAATGGACGAAAGGGCAAGCCTCTTAATCAACTTCGGTGAAGTAATGGAAAAATAAATAATATTAATATGCTAAAAAACATGGCCACAACTCCCCCGAGTTTATTCGGTATTGAGCGCAAGATTGCATAAGCAAATAAAAAATATCACTCAGGCTGAATGTGCACTGGAGTCACCAATGAGTTGGCTTGAATAAAATTTTCTGGGTCACCTAATAGATTTGGCGCCAGATACACAATAACACTAATGAGCATAAGCGTAACTGCTATTCCATATGCATCCTTGGATGTATAATAAACATGAAACACCACATTGTCCACAGGGGACTTAGACCCCACAGGACTATTTGACCCCTCTACATGTAAATACACTATATGAACCCCGGCTAAAACTGCTAAAATAAAGGGAAAGAGAAAATGAAGACTATAAAACCTAGTGAGCGTAGCCCCAGAGACACTAAAACCTCCTCAAACCCATTGCACAATGTCGGTCCCCACATAGGGAAGAGCGGACAATAGATTTGTAATAACTGTAGCCCCCCAAAAAGACATTTGACCTCAAGGTAACACATAGCCCATAAAAGCCGTCGCCATCGTCAAAAGAAATATTACGACACCAACTCCCCAAACCGGGCCTTTCGTATAACTCCCATAATACAAACCTCTCCCAATATGAAGATAAAGACACAAAAAAAACAGAGATGCCCCATTAGCATGAAAAGATCTTAATAAAAACCCATAGTTAACATCGCGCATAATATGTCCCACCGATGCAAAAGCCAAACCAACCTCTGCACAATAATGCATAGACAAAAAACACCCTGTTGCGATTTGCATAGCTAAACATAATCCTAATAAAGAACCAAAATTTCACATATAACTTATATTTGAAGGAGACGATAAATCTACCAAGACACCATTCAACGGAGATAAAAGCGGATTCTCTTTGCGCAGTGGCATAGGAAACCCCCCAGAATTAAACTTATAACGTTTTTGATAGTAAAAAACAAACTAAACCAACTTATCTAAAGAATAGTCTTCAGACTTAAACCAATTAAATATCTCAAACAACAAATTACAAAATATCTTAAATCGGAGGCGGACCATTTAACCCAAAAAGAACACTAGCCACAAAAGTTACCACCCCCAAACTTAGAGGTAAATACGCCTTTCATAACAAAGCCATAAGCTGATCATACCGAATTCGAGGAAAGGAAGCCCTCACTCAAACAAAGAGTAACATTATAAAAACAGCTTTTAGACCAAACCACCCGGCTCCACCTTTTAAATATTTTACCGGAGAAAGTCACCCCCCCAAAAAAAAGATAGTTGTTAAACAACTCATCAATATAATATGAGCATATTCAGCAAGAAAAAATAAAGCAAAAGACATCGAAGCGTACTCTACGTTATACCCCGACACTAACTCCGACTCTCCTTCTGTTAAATCAAAGGGAGCTCGATTAGTTTCCGCCAAAGCTGAAGCAAAAAACATTATTGTAACAGGAAATAATGGGAAAAAAAACCAAATACCACTATTTTGCGCTAAAACGATTTCAGTAACACTTAAAGAGCCAACACACAATAGAACCGAAATGAGGATCAACCCAATCGAAACTTCATAACTAATCATTTGAGCCGCTGCCCGAATCGCCCCCAAAAAAGCATATTTCGAATTACTCGCCCACCCGGACATTAATATCGCATAGACACTTATCGAAGAAACAGCCAAAATATACAAAACCCCTATTTTTAAATCACTTATTAAAACCCCTCTATCATAAGGTACAACCCCTCAAACAATTAAAGCCAAGGCAAAAGAGACTACTGGGGCCGCTATATAAATAAATAAATTAGTTTGATGCGGAATCACCATCTCTTTGGTAAATAATTTTATGCCATCCGCAAAAGGCTGAGCTAACCCACTAACTCCCACTACATTTGGCCCCTTTCTAGCCTGCATATATCCTAAAACCTTTCGTTCGGCTAAAGTTAAATAAGCTACTGTGATAAGCAATGGAACTACGACCATTAATATTTTTAAAAGTAAATGAACTATTACCACGAACATTTTAAAGTTGATTATTCAAACCCACTTTAAAAAATCTCACAATCAAAGTTTACTTTAATTTATAAAGTAGAATCACAAAAAGTCTCGGAGGTTCCAATAATGAAAGCATTCTAATTTCGATCAATTTTTAAACTCTAACCTCATACTCTTAAACTTAATAAACCAATCTATTAAATTTAGTTACTTACCTCCAATTTTGTTACCTGCGGATAAACTTCTTATTTTTAAAACTCTTATTAAATAAAAATAGACTTTCAACTATTCAAAGCCCTCCCAGCATACAGTGACTCAATAATTCTAATTAATTACTTAGACGAAAGGGCCCAACATTTACCCTCCATAGCATCCGGCAACCAAGTATGCAACCCCAACTGTGCAGACTTTCCAACCGCCCCCACAAACAATAGCAAACAAATTAGAGTAATGTCGCTAGATGGGGCAGAAACAACAACCATATTAAACACAGAAGAAAACTCTAAAGACCCAAAACGATCCAAAATACCAAACATAGCTAAAACCAACCCCATATCCCCCACTCGATTGACTAACATGGCTTTTATGGCCGCTTTGTTTGCTTCAACTCTAGTTAATCAAAAGTTTATTAAGAGATAAGAACATAAACCAACCCCCTCCCAACCGATAAACAATTGTACATAATTGTCGCTGCTGACCAACACAACCATCAAAAATGTAAAGAGAGACAAGTAAGACATAAAGCGAGGAATATGAGGGTCCCCTGCCATATATGCCGTAGAAAAGATATGAACTAAAGTAGAGACTGTTGTAACAACAAGTAACATAATCGCAACCAAACTATCAAATTGTAAGCCAAAATAAACAGTCAATAGATCAGAATCTAACCACCTTCATAATTTTATATGTGTCGTAGAAAAACTTAAAATTACTTCATAAAATACCAAAACAGATCAAGATAAACTTATAATCAAACAGCTTGAAGTTAAAATTCCAGCACCTTTTTCTCCTAATTTTCTTCCTCCGACACCGGCAACAAGGGCGCCCACCACTAAAAGAAACAAGATACAAGTATACAC